TTCGACACAAGAGAAGGGGGTGTAGACAATTCCTTTTCTTGTGTCGAAGACTGGGAAGACAAATAATCCCTCCTAGAATTATTTGTTCCCCGCATTTATTCGTTCTATTCCCCGATATTACTTATGTCTAGTATCTAATCAAATTGTATTCTATTAAGATATTGATACATTTTATTACTTTATATTATTTAATATTAATTTATAATTTAATTATTAATTTAAAAAAATTAAATTTCAACTCTGGCAATAGTAACATACCTTTTTGGGGGTACAAAAAACAAAGAAAGAGAGGTAAAAAAAAAGGGTTGTCTTTTTTTTTCAAAACCTACATGCTATGTCCAGGAATGTAATGTGGTACAAGGAATTCCCAGCATCTAGTAGAAATAGAATAGAAAAAGAATGTAAATGATCAAAAGGTTTTTCATAATTTCATTTTTTTGATTATGCACAATCACCGACAAGAATTTTGTTCTTTTTACGAACTTGAAGTATATAAATACGCGAGTCTAGAAATTCATTTCTGCCAATTGAACCTTCTCAAACTGTTTCTTTTTAAGAACCAAAAATATTTGTGCCAAAATAACAGATGCCAAGAAGAACAAAAGGCCTTGAACACGTAATGGGTCTTGAAGTACTATTTCTGCATCTCCCTGACCAAATCCACCCACATTAGGATTACTCGTTAATGGTTGATCCAATTTGATAGATTCGCCCTCTGAAATAAGAAGTTCTGGTCCTGGAGGGATAATATCAACCACTTGACGTTCATCCGATGCATCTGTTATGGTTATTTCATACCCCCCCTTCTCTTTTCGTATGATTTTATTTACTATACCTGCTGCTGTAGCATTATAAACTGTATTGTTACTCTTGCTCCCGTCGGGATAAATCTGACCTCGACCCCTGTTCCCACCTATGTATATAGGATATTTTAGAAAGTGAACGTCCTTCTTAGTAGCAGGGTCGGGGGAAAGAATAGGAAAGATGATTTCACTGTATTTCTTACCAGGGACTGGGCCTACCACAAGAATATTTTTTTTATTGGGGCGATAGTTCTGAAAAGACAAATTGCCCATTTTTTCTTTCAGCTCCGGAGAAATACGATCGGGAGGGGCTAATTCAAACCCCTCCGGTAAAATAAGAACAGCCCCCACATTCAAACCCCCCTTTTTACCATTAGCAAGAACTTGTTTCAGTTGCATATCATAAGGAATTCGAACTACTGCTTCAAATACAGTATCAGGAAGTACTGCTTGTGGAACTTCAATCTCCACGGGCTTATTAGCTAAATGACAATTGGCACATACAATACGCCCAGTTGCTTCTCGTGGATTTTCATAACCCTGCTGTGCAAAAATGGGATATGCACTTGAAATGGATGTCCAAGTTATGATATATATCATAAGCGATACGGAAATAGATCGAGTAATCCGTTCCTTTATCCAAGAAAAAGTATTTCTAGTTTGCATGGTCCAATCATTAATCCCCAAATTTCTACAATAAATTGGGTAGGTTGCTAGTATAGTTCCCTATCCACGATTCTGCTATTTACTGGAATAATATAGGAAAAATCCCCCCGAAATACAACCGAAATAAGTACGTTTTTCAATGCTTTGTTTATGTACAATTAATTACAAAGTAACAAACGTTCTAATCGGATTAGATTAATATCAATCAGTCATTCATTGAATGATAAATAACTACAAGTGATGGAGATAGACGATTTAAATAACGGAAAATCCAATATTTAAAAATAGTATCGAGAATGACTGGAAAAGTGGAAACAAGACCAGATATGATTTGATCATTATGAACAAACCCCAAATCTTTGTAGACAGAACCAATCATCAGTTCCCAGCCGTGTGGTGAATGGAATCCGATACATAAATCAGTTAATAAAAGAATAGAAAAAGCCTTGACTGTGTCGCTTAAGTTATATAGGAATTCCTGAGTCCAAGAGTTAAGAATTACAAGTTTTTCATTACCCAAAATAGAATAACCGCTTAGAATAACAAAACAGATTATATTTGTCGAGAAGTGCAAAATTGTATGGATACGATCCTCGTTGTGTATCTTGATTAATTGGATCGTTTCCATGTGGATTCCGATATGAAGTTTTTGTAGATGTATTTCCGAGTATTCCTTAATCATTTCCTCCAAGAAGAGGAGTTCCTCTAATTCTATGAATTTTTCTACAATACTCTTTTCTTGAATATCATTCAAGAAAATTTCGGATTTCTCGGGATTCCACCAATTAGTAACCCAAGATTCGATATTTTTATTAAATGAGAGAGAAACCCACCAGGGTAAAAATACTATAAATACAAGATAGAAAAGAGGAGTGAATGCTTTCTTTTTTGTCATTTTTTCATCTATCTGTGAATTGTTAATCAACCCACCACCCCATTCGTCGACTCTATGATGCGATCTAATAATTCTTTCACACATGAGTTCTATACAAAGGATCGAGCGTATGAATCCATTTTTTATTATTTTTTGGTTAGTCTTTGAATCTAGAAAGAATACAGAAATAGACTAAGAAATTGATTTGAATAAAGAAATAATAAAAAAAATATCTTTTTAGATATCTCAATTGGGCAAATTGGATTAAGTAATAAAGTCTCCTTTCGATGAATGAACGAAAGAGTTGCTTTAAATAAAAAATTAAGTAATGAATATTATTCAGATTTTGAGATGAAAGAACTTCCTTTTCTATTTTCTAGAAAAATATCCAATATTTCGAAAAAATGGAACTAATTATCCATAGTCAAGAATCGTAGAATTGACGGAAAGATACGATAATCAAACCAAATGAGTGGCAAAACAAAAGTTGGCGGCTAATTATCATTATTACGTTACGAAATCCAATTATTGGTCATTAAAGACCATAATAGAAGGGATCAAAAGAAAACAAGGGTTGATTGACAAATAGATAAAAAAAAAATTACAAGTTTAGTTTATAATGTATAAATTCCAACAAAACATAATTATATAATTATAACTTAAAAAAATAACTTAAAAAAAAAGAAAAAAAAGAGAAATTTATTTATTTCAAAATAGTTTGATATATGAATCTATTCTTTTGATTTATTACTTGTTTTGTTATTAAATTACGCGGATTTGCATATGCATAAAAGACCCCAAGACAAATCAAATATCAAATAAGGGATTTTCGTTTTTAGAGTTTTTCCATATACGTCTGTCTGCTTTGGGCCAAATAAACATTCTGACGAAACTCCAGTTATGTTATAGTTATGTTATAGAAAAGGTAGGTTTTTCATTTTTTCTATCCTGCTATTATTCCTCAGCCCGCTTCTATTTATCAAAATACTTCAATTGGTACACGCAAGAAATAGGCCAATTCAGCAGCTTTTTGTTCAATTTCTCGTGGAGTCAAATTCTCATCAGTACGGGCCAAGGGAATGGCCCCTTGGCCTCTTATGTCCATATAAAGGACACGGCGAGCATAAATACCCTCTTTAACTTCTATTTTTATTCTAACGGACTGAATATCTTTTATAAGGAATTGGAGGAATATGCGACGATTTTTTCCAGGAAATCCCCAACGAAAAATACATACTATTCCTTCCTTTTTATCGAATCGATCATAACCACTACCTACATTCCAGAAAATTGTGCACCACAAATAGGAACTAATAAAGAGACCCGCAATTCCGTAGAAAGACATCACGATTCCTTGTGGGAAAAAAATGATTTGCTGGGACGGAAAAAAAGATATCAAATTTTTACCAAGATAACTGGAAATTCCAACCAATAAGAATCCTAACGAACCTAAAAAAAGGATAAAGGCCCAGCAGAAATTACTTATTTTTCGAGATCCCCTTATAAGTTCTATCCATATATGTTCTGATCGCCAACTCATACTTGATCCGATTAAATTTTATTGGAATTGAGAGAATATCCAAAATGAATTTGACTTTACTTTTTTTATTTCCGAAAAAACTTTCATCAACTAGCACTAGTTTGATGTGAACCTTTAGGAAAAATTCATCAAATTGCTTAGATCCAAAATAATAACATACCCTTCGTATGATCCCACTAGAAATAGAAATCCACTCACTTTAACTTTCTATTTCATCCAGCCAAATCTCGATCGATGATTTAAAAAGCGAAAAGTCATTTACCCATATTTATGACGACATAAGAGCTTTTTCCTGAGTAAATCACATGTGATACCATATTCCACTAAATAGATATCTGTTTTATGATACAAGTCTAAGTTTTGATGAAAAAACAAAGAATGAGATTGATTCCCATCAGATCTAAACAATCTCGTTTTTTTGAACATAAAGAAATAAAGAAGCCATTGAAATTACCGGAAATACTAGGCCTACTAAAGGCACAAAAATAGAGGGAAGGTTGAAATCTGTCATAAAAAGGATACCTCGATTGACTATTTGTACCTGTTATTATTTTTAAATAAAGATATCTTATATTATAATTCAGAATTGTAATTCTTATTAATTAAAAAAGACAATAAATTCTTAGTAGAAATCTAATTCATATTTTATATTCTAAGTGATGATTATATCTTCTACTAGTTGTAGTTGATTAAATTTTGATCCAAAGGAAAGAAAACCTGGCAATAGCTCACCCGGAACGCTTTTTTTAATTTAAAAAAAAAAGATTGCGCGGTACGATTAGATTAGGAATAAGCCCTTCTGTTCTGGAATAAATATTCGGCCTTGAACCTTCAGGTACTGTTTTATGTTTGTTCAATGACTCTTTTACCTGCAAATGCAATGTAGGCATTGGGTTCGTCAATAATGATATCCCCCAACATACCAAAACTAGCTGTCACCTAGGAGATGTAAGAATTGATACATAAAATAACTTTTTATTTGATTGATAATCATGCAGACGCTATTTTAGCCATTTGCATCAAACTCAAACTTCCTTCTTGCATACGTGGTGCCCCTCCGCAAGCGCATATAATATATAATAAGATAATAAGAGGTAGAAATTTTTTTGTAGCGTAT